TCCCATCTCTTCTCGAGAAACAAGTGGGGTATTTCTTTGCAAAATTGTGCTCAATTTCATATGTGGCAATTCCGCCAAGATCTCTTCGTTAGTTGGGGGAAGAATCAGCACGAATCGGATTTTTTGAGGAACGTCTCGAGAGAGAATTGGATTTGGTTAGACAATGTGTGGTTGGTAAACAAGGATCGGTTTTTTAGCAAGGTACGGAATGTATTGTCAAATATTCAATATGATTCCACAAGATCTATTTTCGTTCAAGTAACGGATTCTAGCCAATGGAAAGGATCTTCTTCTGATCAATCCAGAGATCATTTCGATTCCGTTAGAAATGAGGATTCAGAATATCACACATTGATCGATCAAACAGAGATTCAGCAACTAAAAGAGAGATCGATTCTTTGGGATCCTTCCTTTCTTCAAATGGAACGAACAGAGATAGAATCAGATCGATTCCCGAAATGCCTTTTTGGATCTTCCTCCATGTCCTGGCTATTCACGGAACCTGAGAAGCGGATGAATAATCATCTGCTTCCGGAAGAAATTCTTCGATTTCTTGGGAATCCTACAAGATCAATTCGTTCTTTTTTCTCTGACAGATGGTCAGAACTTCATCTGGGTTCGAATCCTACTGAGAGGTCCATTAGAGATCAGAAATTGTTGAAGAAAAAACAAGATGTTTCTTTTGTCCCTTCCAGGCGAGCGGAAAATAAAGAAATGGTTGATATATTCAAGATAATTACGTATTTACAAAATACCGTCTCAATTCATCCTTCGGAACCATATCACATCCCGGATCTGGTTCCAAAGGATGAACCGGATATGGACAGTTCCAATAAGATTTCATTCTTGAACAAAAATCCATTTTTTGATTTCTTTCATCTATTCCATGACCGAAACAAAGGGGGATACGCGTTACGCCACGATTTTTTTGAATCAGAAGAGAGATTCCCAGAAATGGCGGATCTATTCACTCTATCAATAACCGAGCCGGATCTGGTGTATCATAGGGGATTTGCCTTTTCTATTGATTCCTACGGGTTGGATCAAAAAAAATTATTGAATGAGGTATTCAACTCCAGAGATGAATCGAAAAAGAAATCCTTATTGGTTCTACCTCCTCTTTTTTATGAGGAGAATGAATCTTTTTCTCGAAGGATCAGAAAAAAATCGGTCCGGATCTACTGCGGGAATGATTTGGAAGATCCCAAAACAGCGGTATTTGCTAGCAACAACATAATGGAGGCAGTCAATCGATATAGATTGATCCGAAATCTGATTCAAATCCAATATAGCACCTATGGGTACATAAGAAATGTATCGAATCGATTCTTTTTAATGAATAGATCCGATCGTAACTTCGAATATGGAATTCAAAGGGATCAAATAGGAAATGATACTCTGAATCATATAACTATAATGAAATATACGATCAACCAACATTTATCAAATTTGAAAAAGAGTCAGAAGAAATGGTTTGATCCTCTTATTTCTCGAACTGAGAGATCCATGAATCGGGATCCTGATGCATATAGATACAAATGGTCCAATGGGAGCAAGAATTTCCAGGAACATTTCGTTTCTGAACAGAAGAATCCTTTTCAAGTAGTGTTCGATCGATTACGTATTAATCAATATTCGATTGATTGGTCCGAGGCTATCGACAAAGAAGATTTGTCTAAGACACTTCGTTTCTTTTTGTCCAAGTCACTTCTCTTTTTGTCCAAGTCACTTCCCTTTTTGTCCAAGTTACTTCCCTTTTTCTTTGTGAGTATCGGGAATATCCCCATTCATAGGTCCGAGATCCACATCTATGAATTGAAAGGTCCGAATGATCAACTCTGCAATCAGTTGTTAGAATCCATAGGTGTTCAAATCGTTCATTTGAAGAAATTGAAACCCTTCTTATTGGATGATCATGATACTTCCCAAAGACCGAAATTCTTGATCAATGGAGGAACAATATTACCATTTTTTTTCAAAAAGATACCAAAGCGGATGATTGACTCATTCCATACTAGAAAGAATCGCAGGAAATCCTTTGATAACACGGATTCCTATTTCTCAATGAGATCCCACGATCGAGACAATTGGCTGAATCCCGTGAAACCATTTCATAGAAGTTCATTGATATCTTCTTTTTATAAAGCAAATCGACTTCGATTCTTGAATGATCCACATCACTTCTGGTTCTATTGTAACAAAGGATTCCCTTTTGATGTGGAAAAGACCCGTATCAATAATTATGATCTTACATATGGACAATTCCTCAATATCTTGTCCATTCGCAACAAAATCTTTTCTTTGTGCGTCGGTAAAAAAAAATATCTTTTTTTGGAGAGAGAGACTATTTCACCAATGGAGTCACAGGTATCTGACATCTTCATACCTAATGATTTCCCACAAAGTGGTGATGAAACGTATAACTTGTACAAATTGTACAAATCTTTATTACAATTACATTTTAAAATTCGATCCGATCCATTCGTTCGTAGAGCTATTTACTCGATCGCAGACATTTCTGCAACACCTCTAACAGAGGAACAAATAGTCAATTTGGAAAGAACTTCTTGTCAGCCTCTTTCAGATATGAATCTATCTGATTCAGAAGGGAATAACTTGCATCAGTATCTCAGTTTCAATTCAAACATGGGTTTGATTCACACTCCATGTTCTGAGAAGTATTTACCATCCGGAAAGAGGAAAAAACGGAGTCTTTGTCTAAAGAAATGCGTTGAGAAAGGGCAGATGTATAGAACCTTTCAACGAGATAGTGCTTTTTCAAATCTCTCAAAATGGAATCTGTTCCAAACATATATGCCATGGTTCCTTACTTCGACAGGGTGCAAATATCTCAATTTCACCCTTTTAGATACTCTTTCAGACCCATTGCCGATACTAAGTAGCAGTCAAAAATTTGTATCCATTTTTCATGATATGATGCACGGATCAGATATATCACGGCCAATTCCTCAGAAGATTCTTCCACAATGGACTCTGATAAGTGAGATTTCGAGTCAATGTTTACAGAATCTTCTTCTGCCCGAAGAAATGATTCATCGAAATAATGAGTCACCCGTTCCATTGATATGGGCACATCTGAGATCAACAAATGCTCGGGAGTTCCTCTATTCAATCTTTTTCCTTCTTCTTGTTGCTGGATATCTCGTTCGTATACATCTTCTCTTTGTTTCCCGAGCCTCTAGTGAGTTACAGACAGAGTTAGAAAAGATCAAATCTTTGATGATTCCATCATACATGATGGAATTTCGAAAACTTCTGGATAGGTATCCTACATCTGAACTGAATTCTTTCTGGTTAAAGAATCTCTTTCTAGTTGTTCTGGAACAATTAGGAGATTCTCTGGAAGAAATACGGGGTTCTGCTTCTGGTGGCAACATGCTATTGGGTGGTGGTCCCGCTTATGGGGTCAAATCAATACGTTCTAAGAATAAATATTTGAAGATCAATCTCATCGATCTTGTAAGTATCATACCAAATCCCATCAATCGAATCATTTTTTCGAGAAATACGAGACATCTAAGTCGTACAAGTAAAGAGATCTATTCATTGATAAGAAAAATAAAAAACGTGAACGGTGATTGGATTGATGAGAAAATCGAATTCTGGGTCGCGAACAGTGATTCGATTGATGATGAAGAAAGAGAATTCTTGGTTCAGTTCTCCACCTTAACGACAGAAAAAGGGATTGATCAAATTCTATTGAGTCTGACTCATAGTGATCATTTATCAAAGAATGACTCTGGTTATCAAATGATTGAACAACCGGGATCAATTTCCTTACGATACTTAGTTGACATTCATCAAAAGGATCTAATGAATTATGAGTTCAATAGATCCTGTTTAGCAGAAAGACGGATATTCCTTGCTCATTATCAGACAATCACTTATTCACAAACCTCGTGTGGGGCTAATAGTTTTCATTCCCCATCTCCTCATGGAAAACCCTTTTCGCTCCGCTTAGCCCTATCCCCTTCTAGAGGTATTTTAGTGATAGGTTCTATAGGAACTGGACGATCCTGTTTGGTCAAATACCTAGCGACAAACTCCTATGTTCCTTTCATTACGGTATTTCCGAACAAGTTCCTGGACGACAAGCCTAAAGGTTATCTTATTGATGATATCGATATTGATGATAGTGACGATATTGATATTGATGATAGTGACGATATTGATGATAGTGACGATATTGATGATAGTGATGATGACCTTGATATTGATACGGAGCTGCTAACTATGACGAATGTGATAACTATGTATATGACGCCGAAAATAGACCGATTTGAGATCACCCTTCAATTCGAATTAGCAAAAGCAATGTCTCCTTGCATAATATGGATTCCAAACATTCATGATCTGCATGTGAATGAGTCGAATTACTTATCCCTCGGTCTATTAGAGAACTATCTCTCCAGTGAAAGATGTTCCACTGGAAAGATTCTTGTTATTGCTTCGACTCATATTCCCAAAAAAGTGGATCCCGCTCTAATAGCTCCGAATAAATTAAATACATGCATTAAGATACGAAGGCTTCTTCTTCCACAACAACGAAAGCACTTTTTCATTCTTTCATATACTAGGGGATTTCACTTGGAAAAGAAGATGTTCCATACTAATGGATTCGGGTCCATAACCATGGGTTCCAATGCACGAGATCTTGTAGCACTTATCAATGAGGCCCTATCAATTAGTATTACACAGAAGAAATCCATTATAGAAACTAATACAATTAGATCAGCTCTTCATAGAAAAACTTGGCATTTTCGATCCCAGATAAGATCGGTTCAGAATCATGGGATCCTTTTCTATCAGATAGGAAGGGCTGTTGCACAAAATGTACTTCTAAGTAATTGCCCCATAGATCCTATATCTATCTATATGAAGAAGAAATCATGTAAGGGAGGGGATTCTTGTTTGTACAAATGGTACTTCGAACTTGGAACGAGCATGAAGAAATTAACGATACTTCTTTATCTTTTGAG